AAAAAACCTACCGTTGTGGAAATCCATCTATGTTAATAGACAGTAAAAACTCCATACAGTTGATCTTTTGAACCCGCTTCAAGCTATCATGACAATTCACGAATCTTGGGGTAAACAATCTCTATTGCTTATGTTTACTTTTTTCACCATTTGATTCTTGTACATAGGAAATGAGACTCAACCTTTTTACTGCAAATTTAGAAGCCGTTTTCGTTCACTCATATAACTATCTGGTTTAGTTCATCAACTCAAATGCTGAAGAAAAATAAAAATATATATAGTCAATCAAATCTTTTTATCCTTGTTTCTAGAAAGAAAAGAATTTGGAGAAATTTTAGGTCTTACCGAATCACACGTAGAGATATTGATAACACACATAGAGCTAATGGTATTTCATAACTAATTGATTGAGCAGCTGCCCGTAGACCACCTAAAAAGGAATATTTATTATTTGATCCATACCCCGACATAAGAAGTCCAACGGGAGCAATACTTGAAATGGCAATCCATAAAAAAACACCAATACTAAGATCGGCTAGAACAAGGTGATTACCAAAAGGAATTACTGAATAACTTAAAAAGATAGATATTACTGCTATGGATGGTCCGATACTGAATAAACGAGTATCTCCTGTAGATGGAATAAGGTTCTCCTTCAAAAGTAGTTTTGTCCCATCTGCTAGAGCTTGAAGAATTCCTAAAGGGCCGGCATATTCAGGTCCGATACGTTGTTGTATTCCTGCAGATATTTCTCTTTCTAACCAAACAATTACTAGTACACCTATTGTGATTCCTAATACAAGAGTCAAAATAGGGACAAGCATCCATATGATCCCATAGACTTCTTTTAAGGATTCCAATTTGGAAAAAGAATTGATAGCCTCTATTTCTGTTGTATCAATTATCATTTCAACGATCAACTTCTCCCATAATGATATCTATGCTACCTAGTATTGTCATAATATCAGCCAATTTCATTCTTTTAACTAACTGAGGAAGAATTTGCAAATTGATAAAACCTGGTGGGCGAATTTTCCATCTCCAAGGAAAAACGCCCTGATCGCCTATCAGAAAAATTCCCAATTCTCCTTTTGGGGCTTCAACTCTCACATAAAGTTCTTGTTTCGACAATTCAAAAGTTGGCGAAGGTTTTTTACTAATAAACCGATATTCAAAATCATTCCATTCAGGATCTTTTAATCTGTCAAAACGTCGGATTTCTAAATTTTCGTAAGGCCCTCCTGGAATTCCTTCCAGAGCCTGTTGAATAATCTTTATGGATTCTGTCATTTCACTGATTCGTACTAAATAACGAGCTAATGAATCCCCTTCTCGTTGCCATTGAACCTGCCAATCAAATTCGTCGTAAGACTCATAATGATCAACTTTACGAAGATCCCATTCTATTCCGGAAGCTCGTAGCATTGGTCCCGATAAACCCCAATTTAATGCCTCGTCTCTCCCAATAATGCCTACGCCTTCAACTCGTTCTAAAAAAATAGGATTCCGGGTAATAAGTTTTTGATACTCAGCAACCCCTGTTAAAAAATAATCGCAAAAATCCAAACATTTATCTATCCAGCCATAGGGTAGATCGGCAGCCACTCCTCCAATACGAAAATAATTATGCATCATTCGCATACCGGTTGCAGCTTCGAATAGGTCATATATTAATTCCCTTTCTCGAAAAATATAGAAGAAAGGAGTCTGCGCACCAATATCCGCCATAAAAGGACCGAGCCATAACAAATGAGAAGCTATCCGACTCAACTCCAACATAATGACTCTGATATAGCTAGCCCTTTTAGGTACTTGAATATTGCCTAATTGTTCGGGTCCATTTATGGTTATTGCTTCTGTGAACATAGTAGCTAAATAATCCCAACGTGTTACATAAGGCAAATATTGTATAATTGTTCGGTTTTCCGCAATTTTCTCCATCCCTCTATGTAAATAACCCAATATTGGTTCGCAGTCGACAACATCTTCACCATCTAGAGTAACGATGAGTCGAAGAACACCGTGCATTGATGGGTGCTGAGGCCCCATATTGACTATCATGAGGTCTTTTCTTGTAGTTGGTGCAGTCATAAGTTTTTTAACGATTCATTCTTCCATGAATTACTGAAAGTTAAAAGAAGTTCATCAAAATTTAATCGAAACATATAAGTGAAAATGAAATAACTCTTCAAATTAATTTAATCAAATTAACGCGTTTTTGTCTCTCGAATGTCCAACTGATTAATTAATTCTTTATAACGTACTATATTTTTTTTTGCCAAATAAGCTAGCAGCCGTTGACGTTTTCCCAAAATTTTCTTCAAACCTCTCTGAGATAAATAGTCTTTTTTGTGCAATTCTAAATGTGAAGTAAGTCTCCGTATCTTATTGGTGAAATTGAATACTTGAAATTCAACAGATCCTTTCTTTTCTTCTTGAGAAATAACTGAAATGACAGAATTTTTTACCATAAAAGAATTTCCCCTTTATTTATTTTACAGATATGGATTTTTTCGAATTTTATTGATCAGTAATAATAATGGCAGTAATTTGAACGTGGTATATAGACTTAATTTCTTTATGAACCTCTAATTTTATCAATTCCAGTAAATTAATCAAATTGAAAATTTGATTCAGATAGGAATCCAAAAAGGTGGTAGGTACGTTTTTTTCATTCACAAAAGCGAATAATTGAAACCTAAAATCCTAAAATGAAGAAGATTCTGTTGATTCATTTCTAGATCTAATCAATACCTTATTTTATTGATTTAGTATCGTCTACTCGAATTAGATTCGAATGAGATGTAAAACAAGGCACGTGTTCATTTGTTGGCTTTCAGATACTCTATACGAGACAGGGTATATAGTACTATCAATTAATTTTCAATCGTGGATACATATGTATCCTTAAGATACTGAAACGGCTACCATTATTGGTATCAAACCAATAACGATTCATACAAGCTAAATCTTCTAATCGATAATTAGGCCAAAGAAAGAACTTAAATTTAATTAATTCATTTTTATCTTTATAAAGGGGTTTCCTTTCATCCAAAAATTGACTCCAGTTTTTTACATTGGTTTCGTTGCAAAATACTGAATTTCTATCGACGACATTCCAATTCAAAGAATTAAAAAAACTTCGAATTCTCAATTCTCTACGACGTCTAGACCATAAAATATTTTCAGGAACAAGCAAATCAAAATGATTTTTTTCTGTATTTATTCTTTGAGTTTGAGGTTGCAGAATGAATTCGTCAAAATTCTTTTTATCAACATATCTTTGTTCTCGGTATCTTTGATTAGTTTGGTGTTTACTTTTATGAACCAATGAAATACCTATGGTTTGATACATAATAAATTGTCCATTATTTTTTACAGACAACCGAATAGGTTCGATAATCAATACCCCCTTCTTCATCAAGTCTGTAAGAGGTAAATTTGCCTGAATCAGCATTATATCCAAACTCATTTCTCTCCTTTGAATTGACGATATAGTAATTTTGGTTGGATTTATCAGTCGAAGCAGGAGACAATATACCTTGATATTTTCGATCATTCTTTGATTCAAAGCATCGGTCCATCTCAATTGAAAAAGCAAATAACGTTTCAAGAACAAATCTAGTTCTGCTTCCGTGTTGCTTTTGTATTGTTTTTTATTTTTACCCTTTTTTGTGTCTGATTCCACGTAATCTTTTTCAAGATCGTTTTGATGTTTTGAGAAAACAGGGCCCAGATTTCCTTTGTTTTCTATATCTGATCCACGCTCTCTTTGACTTGCGGGTTCTTTTGCTTCTTGAATTCGATTCTTTCTTTTTTTATTTGATGGTAGAAAAAAGTTTTGTTTTTGGTTTTTATTTTGACTAACATTTTCATTTGTATTAAAATTTAAAAGAAGGAATTTGCTTGGTATAATCCACGGTTTTATTTTATAGACATTATAAAGTAGTACAAATTCCGGGAAGAACCAAAATTCCAGATTCAATATGGGACGATTAAATATTTTTTCATTCATTCCCATCCAATCAAAAAAGACTTTTTTAGAATTTTTTTGAGTTTTTTCTGGAGTTTTATGAGTTGTAAGATAAAAAACACCTTTTTTCTCAATTTTATCAATTATTTGATAATTATTAATACCAATTTTAGTATTTGGATTACTGTTGGTATCGATCTTAACCCAGGCCTCAATATCTCCTTTTTGTCTAAGAGAAAAATGGATAATTTTCCAATCAAAATATTTTCTATCGAAATTTCTTTCTATATCTAGAATATTGCCCTTTCTTAGATAATTATTGATATGAAGATTGCCGGGCATATTAACAAAGTTGTGTTTGGGCGGGTTGGAATTATACGAAATTTCTAAGTTCTTCTTTACTTGAAAGGGTAATCTATAAATAAATGAGTCACTTTTGTTTTCATAATTAATCGATTTATATGCTAAAAGATCATATCTATAACATTTTTGAAAATTCTCTTTTTGGTTTGATAATGAATAGAGTTCCGAATTATTTTCGTTTTTGTAATGAATTAATTGGTCTTTTTCATATGAATTCCATTTGGTTAAGTTTATATTTTTTTTTTGAGCCGTACAACTTTGATTAACCCTAGTTCGCCATTTTTTTGGCATTAATCTAGACCATCTAATCTGAGAGAAATCGTATTGATAATGCCGTCTTAACCAGTTTTTCCATTGATTGATTCTATAACTCTGAAGTTTCTTATGTTTTAATTCCGAATGAAATATTCCTAGTGTTCTAAAATAGTCCTTTATTTTAGTCTTAAGGAAACAAGACGCTGTGTTATATTGAAGAACAGATCTAAATTTAGACAAATTAAGAACTTGGGTTTGTGATAATTTGTAAAATACATATGCTTGTGACAAGTAGGATAAATCACAAAAAATATGTGAATTTTTATTACTAATATTATAAAGTGACTTTTTTATAGTCGAAATAAACATAAAGTTAATTTTATTATTATTATTAATTTTTTCTCGATTT